TAGAGTAGTAGTATAGGCCATACTTTCTTCCTATTTTGATTCTCGTGAAGTGTCCTTCCTTCCTACAGCTGATAGGGCAAAATCGTTGTTTTGACGATCCCTATGTAGAAAGCCCTTTTTCTAGTAAATACTAGAAAATTTGATCCTTTCTTTTTTTTTCTTCTTTCTATAGTGGAGATAGTCGCACGTAATGACAGATCACGGCCATATTATTAAAAGCTTGTGGTAAGAAGGGGTTTCGTTCTAGTGCCCGGAAATAATATTCCAAAGCCTTTGTATGCTCTCCATTGCTTGTGTGTATAAGGCCTATGTTATAGAGTATATAACTTCGATCATAGGGATCAATTTCTAGTCGCGTAGCTTCATAATAATTCTGCAAAGCTTCCGCATAATTTCCTTCGGATTGAGCCAACATCCGTTACGGTCGTTCATTCTATTCAAAAAATCTCCGTTCCAAAACCGTACATGAGGTTTTCATCTCATACGGCTCCTCCCTTCTGTACATAGTACTAAGCGAAAAAATCTATAGAATAAAAATAGAATTAGTCCCATCTCATTATGGACCGAAAGGGGCTGGTATTTTTCCAAGAAATCTCTAGCCAACCTTCCCGCAAGAGGTTTTTCTTAACACCAATGAATTCTATTAATGCTAGAGGAAAACGATAGCTCCAAGAATTTCTTTGTTCTCAACGCCTCCTTTTTAGAGGAATTAGCCACTTCAACGATCTTTGATGGTTATAGGGGTATCCAAAGTACAAACCTGATGGTTGTTTGTTATCCCAACCATTCTTCCCAGCCCTGATACCGATCAGGAAAGGGCTAATTTCTAACAAAGTTTTTTTCTTGTTGATTCCTATTTCTAGGTGTAGTGCTTTTCTCCCCTATGCTGCCTATTGGTACTAGTAGAGTAGGATTGGCCTGTAATACAGAACCTATCCTGTAGGTGTAACCTTTCGCTCAATACTCAAATCTACAATTGAAGCATCTGAGGCCGCATCAATCGAGGATACACGACAGAAGGAATTGTTAGTTCACCTCACCTTCTCCAAGCGTGGGTTTCCTTTACTAATTTTGTTCTCTCTATGTGAACCCCCTCTCTTTCTCATAAGACTGAGGTGTAGGTAGGGCTAAAAAAAACAAAAAAAAAAAAAAAAAAGAGTCAAATCGCACCATCTCTATAATAAGTAAATGCCCTTTTTTCCCCTGAGGTTGTCGGAATTATTCGCAATAAAATATTGGCTACAATTGAGGAGGTCTTATCAATGAAATTTCCATTTATACGGGATCTAGGCATAATTCCCAACCCATTCTATATAGAATTGTTTTCATTCCTTCACAAAATAACATAAAAACAAACACATTCGATTCTTAGAAATCGATCGATCCATATATATGCTCTAAGTGGATAAGAGAGGTATGGATTTTCCGCTCAGCTCAAATTGTCTCCTTTTCCTTCTGTTTGGACAAGAAGAGATATGAAATATTTGACTAAGATTGGATTTCATTCCACTTTTCTATTTCTCAACAATAACTTCTCTCATCAGCTATTTCGCGTTTTCAAAGTCATTAATTGTCTTATACCCTTTTTTGGATTTCGATTGTATGGCGTAGCGTACCTTATGCAAACAGAATTTTAGGGTTCCTTTATTTTATTATGGAATAAGAAGAATTCTTCCATTCTCTTTTTCTTTGGTTTGGGGAAAACCCAAACTAAAACTTTTCGAGGGATCGGAATTCCTAGTAAAAAAATCCTGGATCCTTCCACTTAGATGAAAAGGAATTTTTCCAATAGAACCATGGAACCCCCGAGCGGTTGTGGTTGTACCTGTACTGCAGGAATAGGAAAACTCGCTATTCACTCAGTTTATTTTCCATAATAAGATTATGTAGGAGAGATGGCCGAGCGGTTCAAGGCGTAGCATTGGAACTGCTATGTAGACTTTTGTTTACCGAGGGTTCGAATCCCTCTCTTTCCGTTTCTCTTAATTCATCAACGTTAACGATCACAATGTATCAAATCAAATAACAGTTTATTCCAGCAATAATACCTTTATTTAATAGAAATTCTCTATAGTAAATTACTGTGGTATGTAAAATACACATAGAGGAAAGAACAAAAAAGAAAAAAGGATCCTAGGGTTAATCCATTTCTGCTAGTTGAATGGGAAAATACGAATTAAGGGCCTTAGGTCGATTTAGTTCGGGGAAAGGGGAAGGGGAAGAAAATTCTATGAACCTTTCCTTTTTTTATTAAGTTCAAGTCTTACGAGAGTAATATTCTACAACTAACAACTCATTTATTTTGAGACCGACCCACTTCCTATCTAGGATTTTTTTAACTAGTCCTTTATATTGCAATGTGTCAATCGTCAAATGCTTTGGCAATTTCCCCGGGTCGGATGAAGCAATAGAATTTTGAACCAGACGTTTTGATCTTTGGTTATCCTTCGTAGTAATAATATCTCGGGGTTTGCAACGAAAACTTGGTATATCGACTATACGACCATTAACTAAAATATGTCTATGGTTAACTAATTGCCGGGCCTCAGGAATGGTTGAAGCCATACCCAATCGAAAAAGGATATTATCCAAACGCATTTCAAGTAATTGTAGTAAAACCTGACCTGTTGACCTTTTTGCTTTTCCAGCAATATGTACATATCTAAGTAATTGCCGTTCTGTCAGACCATAATGAAAACGCAATTTCTGTTTTTCTTGAAGACGAATACGATATTGCTCTTTTTTCCCAGAATGGAATTTCTTTTTCAGATTACTTCCGGATTTAGGTGTTTTTCTAGTGAGTCCTGGTAAAGCTCCCAGACGGCGTATTTTTTTAAAACGAGGTCCTCGATAACGGGACATGAAGACTCCTTTTTTATTTTATTGAAATTTCATTTTACACAATTAATTTCATTGTATTTACATTACAGAATACATCGAAATTAAAACTGAATTAAACTAAAGGATAAACAGAGTAAAATCTACTAAAGTACCACAAAAAATGGAATTTCATCAACATCTGGATTTTTTGTATATATATTATTTATTTTATTGTTTTGTATCTAGCAAAATTGTAAGATAGAACCACAGAATAGATCCTGGATTCTCCATTTAATTCGGAGAAAAAGAGAGATTCTTGTTCATGGAACATCGATATAGAAAAAAGCCGACTATCGGATTTGAACCGATGACCCTCGCATTACAAATGCGATGCTCTAACCTCTGAGCTAAGTGGGCTTACATAACAGAAATAGTGTAACAAATAGAAATATATATAGTATAGGAAATCTGTAAAATGTCAGATCTTAATTATTAATCTTAGCTATTAACTAGTAATCTTAGCTATTAACTAGAGGATATCCTTAAATAGGATTATAGAATTTATTGAACTTTCTTTTTATTTCTCTAATTCGCAAATTGATTTTTCTAATAGAATAAAATCTATTCCAATTTCTATATTAAATTTGATTTCAGATATTTTCAATTTGATATGGCTCGGACAAGTAATCTAATACATAGAAAAGAATAATATATATGAAAGATATAATAAAGAGAAAATGCGAATTTCTTGGCATTTTCATTCGATCATTATAGACATTTTTTGAGATATTTTGTTTTTTTTTGTTATTTCTTAACAATTTAATGATTAATATTTCACTAAGGAGAACATAGAATCATAGCAAATGAAATTGCTAATTCTGATTAGAAAAAAAAGAATGAATATCAAGCGTTATAGTATGATTTTGAATACTCTAAAAAAGAAGGGTGGGGGGGGGTGGGGGAGAGAAAAACTTTTGGATATATTGATTCGGATTGAATTGCAAATACATCAACGATAGAATCAATTCAATTCTGAATTGCAACGAGCAGGGTCTCTCAAATAGAGACGAACTGCTAGACTACGTCGAGTAATGAATTCAACGATTCCAAAAAAAAAACTAAGAGATGGATGAAATTACACAAGGAATCTAGGTCTCAATCAAAGAAAAGGAAAATGGGGATATGGCGAAATTGGTAGACGCTACGGACTTGATTGTATTGAGCCTTGGTATGGAAACCTGCTAAGTGGTAACTTCCAAATTCAGAGAAACCCTGGAATTAAAAAAGGGCAATCCTGAGCCAAATCCGTGTTTTGAGAAAACAAGTGGTTCTCGAACTAGAATCCAAAGGAAAAGGATAGGTGCAGAGACTCAATGGAAGCTGTTCTAACGAATCGAGTTGATTACGTTGTGTTGGTAGTGGAACTCCCTCGAAATTAGAGAAAGTAAGGGGTTTATACATCTAATACACACGTATAGATACTGACATAGCAAACGATTAATCACAGAACCCATATCATAATATAGGTTCTTTATTCTTTTTTAGAATGAAATTAGGAATGATTATGAAATAGAAAATTCATAATTTTTTTAGAATTATTGTGAATCCATTCCAATCGAATATTGAATAATCAAATCCTTCAATTCATAGTTTTCGAGATCTTTTAAAAAGTGGATTAATCGGACGAGGATAAAGAGAGAGTCCCATTCTACATGTCAATACTGACAACAATGAAATTTCTAGTAAAAGGAAAATCCGTCGACTTTATAAGTCGTGAGGGTTCAAGTCCCTCTATCCCCAAACCCTCTTTTATTCCCTAACTCTAACTATAGTATTTATCCTCTTTTTTTTCTTTTTATCAATCGGTTTAAGATTCATTAACTTTCTCATTCTACTCTTTCACAAAGGAGTGCGAAGAGAACTCAATGGATCTTATGCTATTCATTGAATAGATTTCTTTTTTATTATATATAGTATCGGCAAGGAACTTCGATTATTAATTCTATTTTTAAGTATTATTAAGTAAGCCATGCACAATGCATAGGACTACCCCCCCCATTTCCAAATTTGGAATTTTGAATACTTTATTGATTTTTTAGTCCCTTTAATTGACATAGATACAAATACTCTACTAGGATGATGCACAAGAAAAGGTCAGGATAGCTCAGTTGGTAGAGCAG